ATCCTTGTGGAGCGAAAAAGGCACTATACTGGATCTGCACAGAGCTCCTGATAATATCCATAAATGACTTGTTTTGGGTAAGAGATGAACATTACCATATTTATATTCAGGTGCATGGTACACATCGGTACTCCAGTGCATTTCTCCCTCTGAGTCAGAATAAATATGTTTTCGAACTTTCTCTTTAACTTTATTAAAATTGAAAGTGGATGTTCCAGCGCGAATCTCAGCAATCACTTGTTCTGATTCTACATATTGATCGTTTTGAACTAAAAGAAAACTTTTGGGTGGAATATTCACATTATGTAGAATATCGTGACTCTCAATAGTTACATACAGGTCTATATAACATAGAAAAGCAGGATGCCCATGACGTGTACGTGTGGGATGAACCAAATCCTCATTGAATTTAATTTTTCCCTTAAAAGGAGCTCGTACATGTTCTGCAGTACCACCTGTGAATACTCCACCGGTATGAAAAGTTCTTAATGTTAGTTGAGTCCCCGGTTCGCCGATTGATTGACCCGCAATAATACCTACTGCTTCTCCTAATTCGACCAGGTCGCCATGAGTGGGACTCTGACCATAACATAATCGACAGATCCAAGATATACTCCTGCAAAGAAAGGGGGTTCGAATATATATTGGTTGTGTTCGAAAGGTTATGAATCGAGTGACAAGTCCAACCCCAATATCTTTATTTTGAGCGGCAATGCAACGTGGGCCCATATATATATTGTATGCTAATACACGACCAATTAGTGTTTGGACCCAAATTCTTTCCGTCATCCCATTTCTAGGACTCACGGAAATGCCTCGGGTAGTGCCACAATCTGTTCTACGTACAACAATGTGTTGAACTACTTCAACAAGTCTACGCGTGAGGTATCCAGCATCTGATGTTCGTACAGCAGTATCCACAACTCCTTTGCGGGCTCCATAGCAGGAAATGATATATTCTGTTAAAGAAAGTCCTTCGCGTAAATTGCTTTGAATCGGTAAATCAATCATTTGTCCTTGGGGATCCGACATTAATCCTCTCATACCTACTAATTGGTGTACCTGAGATGCATTTCCTCTAGCTCCCGAAAAGGACATTATATGGACTGAATTAGAAGGATCAGTCATCCTAAAATTAGGATGCATTTCTTGTCTCAAATATTCACTTGTAGCATACCATATCTCAATGGATTGGCGTAATTTTTCTACTGTGTGTACATTCCCATAATGATGGTGCTTTTCTAAAATGAAACTTTGTTGTTCAGCATCTTGGACTAGCCACCCCTTAGAAGGTACTGTTAAAAGATCATCAATTCCTAATGAAATGGATGTAGCAGTGGCTTGCTGGAAACCCAGAGTCTTTACTTGATCCAGGGTGTGCGATGTATATGCCATTCCGAAGTGATCTATTAATCTGCTAATAAGTCGTTTCATGGCAGACCCATCTATCGCTTTATTGTAAAAGAACAGATCAGCCCATTCTGCCATAAGTACTTCTCTATTCCGCTGAGTAGGATTCGCCAATGGGTTTGAGTCAGTGATTCGAAGACCTCCTTTACTGGATCTCGATTCATGTAGAAATTAAGGAATTATGATTCCAGTTGAACCGGAGAGATCCAAATTCCCGCGGTATTACATAATTCCTTAGCTTAGGTACCGTATGAGTAGGCCTGACAAAACCCCTGTATGGCTTCTTCTATTTCTCGAGAAAAAGAAATATGACCAACAGTGGTTCGGGTGTATATACAAAGGGTTTGTTTTTTTATACGTCTTACTATTAGATAGTGCCCATAAATTTCATGATAGGTACCCAAAGATTCATATTGAACTTCGACAGGAACTTCTCTTGAGGCAATGACACGTTGATCTAGTCGCCACCGAAGCCACAAAGGACTATCTAAATTGATTCGTTTCTGCTGATAAACTATAAGTACATCGTAGGAACTACAAAAATAGGGCTCTTTCTCTTTCGTAGTATATTTATACTTATAATCATTAACTGTTTCATTTTGATAGTTTATGCGATTCCATGGATTATACCTATTTGCACAAATACCTCGACGATTCCCGATCGTTAATACATAGAGTCCAATAAGCATATCTTGGGTTGGTACCGAAATGGGATCTCCAATAGCCGGAGAAAAGAGATTCATATGAGAAAACATAAGTAAACGAGCCTCCGCTTGCGCTTCCAAAGATAAAGGTACATGAACAGCCATTTGATCCCCATCAAAGTCTGCATTGAATCCTTTACGAACTAATGGATGTAAACAAATAGCACGTCCACCCCCTAAAATGGGCTGGAACGCCTGTATGCCTAATCTATGCAGGGTGGGCGCTCTATTCAACAATACAGGATGCCCCTGCATAACTTCTTGAAGTATTTCCCATACAATGGGTTCTTTTTCCCGAATTTGACTTTTAGCAATTCCTATGTTAGAAGCGATATGTCGTCTGATTAAACCACGAATGACAAATGTCTGAAAAAGTTCTATTGCTA